TTAAGATGAAATATGTATAATGTATAGATTTCTACTAAAAAATTGGATTATCAAAATCAATTTTCTAAGTAATTCGAAATTCGATAGAAATATCGAATTCCTAAATGAATGTCGAATTCTAAATTAAGAAATGGATTTTTGATTTTAGTTTTGTTATTATAAGGTCTGGATCTGTGCGCTCTAAGGAAAAAAAGAATCGAACGTTCGAGTATTCCAAATTGCATCAAAAAATGATAGAAGGAGGGGCATATAAAATAGATATATATGTGGTATATATTTGTGTATATTGAATTGCGAATACAGAGATAATAGAATCATTTCTGATTCGACCAAATATGGGTATCCGATATAGATGGAAGAAAATCAATCAAACAAATAGAAGTAAACTTTTTTCAATATGGGAATAGGTATCTAATAAATTCAACAGTTACGACATAATTCTCATAATATGAATGAAAAAAACATCCTAATGAGATCCCAATCTCAAAGAAAAAAGGGGGATATGGCGAAATTGGTAGACGCTACGGACTTAATTGGATTGAGCCTTGGTATGGAAACTTACCAAGTGAAACCTTTCAAATTCAGAGAAACCCTGGAATTCACAATGGGCAATCCTGAGCCAAATCCTGCTTTCCGAAAACAAAGAAAAGTTCAGAAAGCGAGAATCAAAAAAGGATAGGTGCAGAGACTCAATGGAAGCTGTTCTCAAAAATGGAGTTGACGATATTTCCTTACGTAGTAGGAAAGGAATCCTTCTATCAAAATTCCAGAAAGGAAAGAATCAAGGATAAAAATAGATATATATATGTTTATATATATATGTTTATATATATATGTTTATATATATATGTACTGAAATACTATTTCAATTGATTAATGAAGACTCCAAACTTCTATTTGTAAATATTTCTATCATAAAAGAAAGATGTGAATCAAATCAATTACAAGTTGAAAAAATGGAATATTCATTGATCAAACCATTCACTCCATCATAGTCTGATGGATCTTTTGAAGAACTGATTAATCAGACGAGAATAAAGATAGAGTCCCATTCTACATGTCAATACCGACACCAATGAAATTTTAAGTAAGAGGAAAATCCGTCGACTTTATAAATCGTGAGGGTTCAAGTCCCTCTATCCCCAAAAGCCCGTTTAATTCTCTAATTATTTATCCTATCTATATCCTCTTTTTTAAATTCGTTAAAATTCGTTATGTGTCTTATTCAGTCTATTCTTTCACAAAAGGATCCGGGTGGATTTTTTCTTTTTCTTATCATAATCACAAGTCTTGTTGGAATTTGTAGTTGAATATATATGACACACGTAGAATCTTGTTTTTATATGATAATGATAAACGTACAAATGAACATCTTATCTTTGAGCAAGGAATCCTCATATGAATAATTAACAATACATAATTATGACTACTACTGAAACTGACAAAGTCTTTTTTTTTTTTTTTTTAGTTGACATAGACTCCAGTAATTTCCTAAAATTAGGATGATGCGTCAAGAATGGTCGGGATAGCTCAGCTGGTAGAGCAGAGGACTGAAAATCCTCGTGTCACCAGTTCAAATCTGGTTCCCGGCACATGATTCATTTGTATGAGTATCTATTCCCAAAATGCATTTTAATGCATTTTGGGAATAGATACATATTGATTAGTGGTCTAGATCATCATACATATTTATCTAGGTGTCTGGAGATATGCTCTTTCTAGATAAATAAAGAATAGATGTATATTCTATGTATTTAAGGTTAAAGTATGTAAAAGTATGTAAATGAATGATTCGATTTTGTTTCGCTTTTTTCTGCGCTCAAAAAAGAATGTTCATATTTCAATAATATTCAAATGGTTAAATTAGTTGGTTGAAAGACCAAAAAGTTTCATCTAGGGGAGTTCAGAGGCGGGAATAGTCAAAATTCATCTCAGATACATTACAAATAGAATCCGGCCCATTTTTTTGTATTTTCTTTGGTATTTCTATTTTCTTCATTTCTTTGATCGTACTTTTTCTTTTTCGTAGCCAGATATATAATTGATGTTGATGTGCATCTTACATAGTTAATGATGCAGAACTTTTTCAGTTCATCCTATTGGCTTGGCTCATCCGAAATAAGTATCGTTCCAATTTTAGAATCTCAATGAATCCTGTCTTATTTAAGAATTTTGTTATTTATCCCATCTATAAAAAGATATGAATGACACCAGAATTATTCTGTCTGGTTTAACTTCAATTACTTTGTCTAATCTATAAGAGAATGTACAGATATTCCTTGACTATCAGGGGTTGTAGAAGTGCGGATTACTTTCTTTTTTTTATCATTTAGTTAAAATTTAGTGAGCATCTTGTATTTCATAAAAATTGGGGGCGATATAATCTTTACGCAAAGGCCATCCTATCCAACTTTCGGGCATTAAAATACGTTTCAGACGCGGATGATTATCATAAGAGATTCCTAACATATCATAAGATTCCCTTTCTTGCAAATCCGCA